CGCGATACATAAAATACTCAGCCAGGGCTGCTCCCGTATAAGGGGCGAGGTATTGTAATGTAGCAGGTGAATCCGCCATTTCAGCTACTACAATAGTGTATTCCATGGCCCCCTCTTCATGGAAAGTAGTTACTACTTGAGCCACGGAGGATGCTCTTTGACCGATAGCTACATAAACACATATTACATCTTGCCCTTTTTGATTGAGAATTGTATCTGTGGCTACTGCTGTTTTGCCAGTCTGTCTGTCCCCAATAATTAACTCTCGCTGACCGCGCCCTATGGGGATCATCGAATCGATAGCAATAAGCCCTGTTTGAAGGGGTTCATATACGGAACGCCTGGAAATTATACCCGGAGCAGGAGATTCAATTAAGCGAGATTCCGAAGCTACAATTTCGCCTCTCCCATCAATAGGTTTAGCCAGAGCATTTATAACACGACCCAAGTAAGCCTCGCTCACGGGTATCTGAGCAATTCTTCCTGTTGCTTTTACAAAACTTCCCTCTTGTATCATCAACCCATCGCCCATTAATACAATCCCAACATTTTTGGATTCCAAATTCAGAGCAATACCCCTAGTCCCTTCTGCAAATTCGACTAATTCACCTGACATTATTCCACCAAGACCTATAATACGAGCAATCCCATCCCCCACTTGAATTACGCGACCGATATTCTCAATCCCTACTTTCCTATTATATTGTTCAATACGTTCGCGGAGAATTTTATGAATTTCGTCGACTCGAAGGGTTGCCATTAGTGTTTCTTGACTCTTTTTTTCGGAAGCAAGGGGAAAAATAATGCCTAAATTCTAAACGAAAGTAGAAGTTCAAGGTCTAATTAATTTAATTATTTCTTTGATTCTATGGCCCCTAGAATGCCAATATTAGCACGAATCGTACGGAAATGTAACTCGGTATTCAAACAACTATTCAGAGTTCCTAGAGCTCCTTGTACGGCCTGTTGGAAAACCCGTTGTCGGACCTGATTCATCGCCCTTTGTTTTTCAAAATAAAGGATTTCATTTTTAGACTTTTCTAATTGTTCCAAACTAATAGAAGTAGCATTAATCAAATTTGCTTTTTCTCGTTCTATCTCAGAGTATCCATTCATTCGATACTCATCCGCTTCTAGTTCGACTTTCTGTAATCGAACCCGAGCTTTTTCGAGCTGCTCAATGGTCCCTCTACGCAATTCTTCCGAATTTCGAATAGTACTCAAGATTCTCTGTTTTCGATTATCTAATAAATCTTTTAATGAAAGTAGATTATCTTGCTATTAAGTTTACAATTTTTATGATCTCTTCCCGAACCAAACATGAATCTTTCGATTCATTTGGCTCTCACGCTCCTTTTTTTTCTTTTTTTGCTATGGCTATTTCCATATCTTTTTTTTTATGTAATGAGCCTATCCTCTATCTTCTCTTTTCTGTTTATATTTCAATATACCGAAACCCATATTAAGAATATAAGACTAGATAAATATTAAGAGGACTCTTCCGCCTAGATAAAAATCTATCATGGTCAGCAAAGTTGTTTCTTTATTTGTATTTGCCCTTTAGTTAATAATTTCAATTTCATTAAGAAAAACTAACTAAATAAATGGAAAATGAAAATTGATAGAATTCTTTTTTTTTCTTCAAATCCAAAAAATTTCTCTTTTTTTTATTTTATACATAGGTCGTCGATTCGGCATTGGATAAAAAAGGGCAGGGTGCCCTTCTAGTAAATAGTTCAAACCATTTTATCGATATGAGTGTTTTATATCAGATAAATTCTACATTAGCTATTTCCCGTTTAAAGCATTTCGGTACTAATACTAATATAGTTGTAGAAAGAGTACCCCTTTTTGCCTGGACTTCAAGCAGTTTAGCTTTAACCGTGTTAATGGTCTCACATTATTGGTCTATAGAGAATCAAAGTTGATTTACCAATGAGTCGCGAAATGCTATGGTTCTTCCATATGATTTCTGAATTTATTCAGAAGTAATTCGTCGAGATCGTGCACCTTTTTCTTATTTATCCAAAAAATACTAAAAAATATTTTAAAGTGCAGCCGGATAGATCCAATCTATTCTTGAAATAGACAACTCGCACACACTCCCTTTCCAAAAAAAATCAATACACCAACCACTACAGTTAGATTTATTAGATTTGTTGCTAAAATATCGGTATTAAGCCCGAAACTCCCAGCGGATGGCCAGTGAGCTAAAAAAACGAAAGAATGGGTTACATTTTTCATATGCTCTCCTCTTATAGATAGGACGAACAAAGAGCAAAGTTTTTCGATCACTTACTTCGCTCGCCCTTTTTTGATCGGTTTTTTTAATGTAATTTTTTTTAATGCAAATAGATTCAATCTAATAATTTCTTTTAGATTAAGTCTTAGGTCTCGTTTGACCTGTGAAAGACTCCTTTGTTGAAATGTTCCAAAAATTCCTAAAATAAAAGGAAAAAGACTTTCCACTGTCCTAAACTAAGGACGGGAAGGAAGAAGGCGAGCATATCCTCTAAATTGATCATCCTCAAATCAGCCCTTCCTGGGGTGGGGTATTGTCTGTCCCGATAAATAGGTAATTCCAGGAGTAATAAATAGGAGTAAAGTATTGATATAATTGGAATTGCAGAAGCAAATACCAATTTACTAAAAAAAGAAAAAAGTATCTAATCTAAAGGACTCATTTTCTTTTTTAGGATTAAACAAAAGGGTTCGCAAATAAAAGCGCTAGTGCCACAACTAGTCCATAAATTGTTAAAGCTTCCATAAAAGCTAGACTAAGCAATAAAGTACCTCGTATTTTACCTTCTGCTTCTGGCTGTCTCGCAATACCTTCTACAGCTTGTCCTGCAGCAGTACCTTGACCAACTCCAGGCCCAATAGAAGCAAGCCCTACGGCCAATCCAGCAGCAATAACGGAAGCAGCAGCAATTAGTGGATTCATGGTGAGTTCCTCGTGTCAAAAAAAAAAGAAATGGTTAAGGATACAATCAACCAAGAAATTCTTACTTCTAAGCTCTATTGGGGAGAAGTAACTAAAAAGTACAAATTGAAATGATAATCTGAATTGTCCGAACTACTTCGAGATCTCATTTTTAGTTTCTAATCATTAGAGGTTTGTGTAAATCCATATGATTCTCATTATTCTATTTCTCTTTCTTTCCAACCAACCACTCTTTCATTCCATTCTTCTTTCTTTACTCTTCGATATCCTTGAGTTCCTATTTTTTCCCCTATCATCTAATCCATAATAAAAGACGAAATAGAGGAAGAACCCCTATTGAAATCGACCTAATCCAAATCCAATAGGAATTAAATCAAGATATACAATTGATAACAATATGCTGCATAGAACTGGATATGGAATCCAATTCCATATAGAGGGAATTCGATATATCGGATTAGATAATGAATCTAACTTAGGAATATATAATATCCCATATACATTTGTTTCTTCTATTTTGCGTATTTTCTCATTTTCTATTGATGAATCGGATTCTAAAATCATTCCTTAAAAACCCGCACAAAAGATGACTGGACTTATAGACATTAAGGATATAGATCTAGCCTGACTCCGCCCCCCTTAATGCATATATACTTTGACAATTCCGTAATATAGTCTATTCTCTCTCCTACAACTCTAGGTTGTATATTCATACGCATTTCTAACTATTTAGTTTTCCAACCAAGCGGATTATCTGGAACCATGCATGAATTGAGCTAAGCTAAAAAAAAAGACTATTTTGAAAACTAGTCAATTCAATGATGACCTTCCATGGATTCACCTATATAGGCTGCGGCTAACGTTGCAAAAATAAGAGCTTGAATACCGCTTGTAAATAATCCAAGAAACATGACCGGTATAGGGACTACTAAGGGGACTAAAGAAACAAGAACAACAACGACTAATTCATCCGCCAATATATTCCCGAAAAGTCGAAAACTAAGCGATAATGGTTTTGTGAAATCTTCTAGGATGTTAATTGGTAAAAGAATTGGAGTTGGTTTAATATATTTCTCGAAATAACTCAATCCTTTTTTGCTAAGACCCGCATAAAAATATGCCGCTGATGTGAGTAAAGCTAAAGCAACAGTAGTATTTATATCATTCGTGGGTGCTGCTAATTCCCCATGGGGTAACTGTATAATTTTCCAAGGTAAAAGAGCACCCGACCAATTCGAAACAAAAATAAAAAGGAACATAGTTCCAATAAAGGGAACCCAGGGACCATATTCTTCTCCAATCTGAGTTTTGCTCAAGTCTCGAATAAACTCAAGCACATATTCGAAGAAATTCTGACCGTCGGTCGGGATGGTTTGTGGATTCCGAACAGCTATGATAACTGAACCTAGCAAGATAGTAATTACGACCCAAGAAGTGATGAGTACTTGGGCATGAATTTGGAAACCTCCTATTTGCCAATAGAAGTGTTGGCCTACTTCTACACCCGATATATCATAAAACCCCTTGAGTGTTTTAACGGAACATGGTATAATATTCATATTGTCCTCTGATAAAAATTGAACTTCAAAAAAGGAATTCTTTTGATTCAACCATCTCTTTCTCAACTCAGCAACTTGAAGTATTAATCTTATATTTAGGATACCAAGAAATCACATCAGATGATAATATATATCAATACCCTCTAATATATATCAATATTCCCCTTCTTTTATCTATGCAAAACAAAAAAGAATAGTAAGTGATCCCATAAATCTACGCAGTTACCCAAGAATGAACTATTCTTCTTAATCAACGATTTCTTATATAGAGAGAACGGCCCTCACAAATTGCAAATACTAATTTGTTAAGAATCAATCGAATTGAAGTCATAGTGTCATCGTTGGCTGGAATCGATATATTTGCGAGATCTGGGTCACAATTTGTATCGACTAAAGAAATAGTAGGAATCCCCAAAATGGCACATTCCTGAAGAGCTATATACTCTTTTTGCTGATCAAGGACGATCACAATGTCCGGCAACCTCGTCATATATTTGATCCCGCCGAGATATCTTTGCAAGGTAGATAATTTTCTCTTCAAGATTGCCACATCTCTTTTTGGGAGATGGTGGAATTTTCCCATCTTTTCTTCTGCTCTTAAGTCTCTAAATTGAGAAAGTCTAGTTTTCGTAATCGACCAATTCGTTAACATACCACTGAACCACTTTTTATTAACATAATGACAACGAGCCCTTATTGCAGCTGATGCTACTAAATCCGCTGCTCTTTTTTTGGTACCAACAATTAAAAAGCTTTTTCCCTGACTTGCTGCATCAAAAACTAAATCACAAGCTTCTGATAAAAAACGAGCCGTTCTAGCGAGATTTGTAATATGAGTACCTTTACGCTTTGCCGAGATGTAAGGGGCCATTTTAGGATTCCATTTCTTAATACCATGACCAAAATGAACTCCCGCTTCTATCATCTCTTTCAAATTGATGTTCCAATATCTTCTTGTCATTTTTTCCACACTTCCTTTTGATTTTTTCTTTTTTTTTTCATCCTACCATTCCATTACGGAATTTATTTCTTTTTTTTTTTGAAAATTAAGAAAGAGCCGAAATAGCTTGAAATAAATAATAATTGTTCCGATGTAACCTTCCACTGAGAATTGGCTATTGATACATGGTATAAACGTAACCTTAATGAATTAACTGACTTCTTTTACTTATTAAAATAAAATAAAAATCTAAAATCTGACCTGTTAGTGTTCTAAGGTCAAAAGTCTAGTTTAAATAAAAAAATCTGCTTTATGTATCCTTAAATCGTATAAATGGGGGTTCTGATGTCTCATAGAAATTGTTTGTTACATCAGAATCAGAAGAAACTAATTCTGTATGGAGAAACAAAATATCTCTCATTTCCGACGCGAATAGATTTTTTTTTTGAATTTCGAAATAAAGGTTCTTGTCTTGTGGGGAATGATGCACAAATTTTTGGAATCCGGTACCAACAGGTATAATCCCCCCCAGAACTACGTTTTCTTTCAGGCCTTTCAACCAATCAATACGACCTCGTAGGGCAGCTTTTGCTAAAACTCGAGCAGTTTCTTGAAAACTTGCTTCAGATATGAAACTTTGGGTATTCAGGGAAGCCCTTGTTATTCCCAATAAGATTGCCCGATAATAGACCGATTCATCCAAAGCTCGTCCTGCTCGTTCTGCTCGTAATAGTCCGATTAATTCCCCAGGTGAAAAAACATTAGACATTCCATCTTCGGAAACCCGCACTTTTGATGTTACTTGGCGTATAATAATCTCTATATGTCTATTATGGATCTGTACCCCTTGGGATCGATAAACCTTTTGGATCTTATTAACCAAAGAGATACGACTTTGGGCTATGGTTAGCTCAGCTCCAATCAAGAATCCCCAGGGGACCCCAAGAATTCTTGGTATACGCTCATTCCAATCCTCAATTCTCCTTTCGAGATTCGGCGATAGTGAATCAATTGAACGCGCTTCAAAGATTTGTTCTACTTTTGGAAGACCTTGCGTTATGTCACTAGATCTCGATTTTTCATATATAAACGTAACTAACCTATCTCCTTTGTAAAGGATTTCTCCATAATGACCATGAACAGTTGCTCCTGTAGTGGCCAAATAAGGCTTAGCTGCTCTTATAACAAAGGAATCAATATTAACAATGAAAATTTGACCAGATTTTTTTATGTGCGATTTAAATAGACATACATTTTCGCAAATAAATTGTCCAAGGTGAATTATTGCCGATGTCTCCTCCCAAGAATCATGATGGAGAAAGTGCCAATTCAAATGGAATGGATCCAACATGATGTTACTATCGAAATTCGAAATCCTTTGATTTTCATCTATTAAAGAGTATTTAAGCCCTTGAAGTACTTGGAGGGTTTGTTTCAAATTGTCAAGGAACAAATATTTTTTTAACAGGATCTGATTATGCGTTAGTAAATAGTAAGATGAAGAAAAATTCGATATACTAGGTACAATAGCGGCTAAGGGCCCAAAAATATCTCGAATAGGAATTCTAGGATTCGATTCTTTTACCGCATTGGGATATTTCGAATTCTTGAATAAACCAATTCGAGAACAGTTGGATGCCGACAAAATCATCAAAGATTGGTATTCTTTATTTCGATTCAACAAGGTGCCAATAGCTTCTTGATGTTGGCTAAGTGATTGAATCTTCGCCTTGGAATAAAAGGAATTGGTGCGATCTAACCTATTATTGGGAATCGGTCCTGCACTTGTCCTATCATACCTTCTTCGTGTATACGAAATAGTGGACTTGACTAACTCAATTCTTAGGAAATCGCGAATCAGATCATTTGCTCTTACCTCAACAAGGGAAGCACGAGCCTCCTCTTTTTCTTCTTGTTCCCAATTCACTACTAAGCAAGTTCGAACAAATTGACTATTCGTATGATAAATTCTTTGAGTTAACTTGCTATTTTCATGAGAAATAAAATTGACAAGTCGAAGTTGGAAATTATCCTCTTCTTGCAAGAGATCTTGCGGGAAAAGTGTTGCTAAATTTCTCCCTTCGTCCATTTCATATGCGACTGCAGGTCGAACCGAAACAAAATACTTTTCCTTGCTCTTGAGAATTTTTTTCCGTTGAACATAGACCCAATTTTTCCTTTTTTTTGATTCCTTAGAATCTTTCTTTTCTCTTTCTGGTGGTATCAAACTACCACCTAATATCTTATCCGCCTCTTCAGGAAAATGCATATCTCCGGAAAAGATTTTGAGTTCCGTATGGCTTTTTTTTCTCTTCACTCGGACCAATCCACCTAGTCGACTTCTTGTATTTTTTGTGAGTTGTGTATCCACTCCAATGATACTATTATCAAGTACCTTTAGGGATGAGGATCTCGGCAAGATATGCAGTTCTTGAAGAATGAAAAAAAACCGATCTAGTTCTTTTTGGTATTTTAGACTAAATTCTTTTGTTCCTCGATGCTCAATCAAACCCTCTTTTTTTAAGATGGAATCTTCCTCTGGGCTCCCGTATTCGTCCTCTGAGTCTTCTTCTGAGTCTTCCTCTAAAGTCCCATATTCGTCCTCTGAGCCTTCCTCCGGGCTCCCATATTCGTCCTCTGAGTCTTCCTCTAGAGTTCCATATTCGTCCTCTCGGGTTCTATATTCGTTCTCTGGGCTCCCATATTCGTCTTCTGAGTCTTTCTCTCCAGTCCTATATTCATCCTCTAGGATCCCATATTCGTCTTCTAGGGCTTCATATTCGTCCTCTAGGATCCCATATTCATCTTCTAGGGTTTCATATTCGTCCTCTCGAGTCCTATATTCGTCTTCTAGGGTTTCATATTCTTCCTCTCGGGTCCTATATTCGTTCTCTGGGCTCCCATATTCGTCCTCTGAGTCTTCCTCTCGAGTCCTATATTCGTCCTCTAGGGTCCTATATCTAAATTTAACAATTCCTGAACCCTTTTTATCTTTTCTGTATCGTGGATCGTCAAAATAAGCAAAAATAGTATTTCTACGTAAAACACCCATAAAGGGTATTTCAATCGAAATCCCCAAACAGGATATTAGTTCTTTCTCTTGTTCTTGATGATATTGTAATGGAATGACGAACCCATTTCTTCGCTTTTTCGCCAACAAATCCGAATTATCTTGAAGAATAGAAGGATAGACAAAATTCCAATGGCCATTGGACATGATTCGATCCGGCGTTGAATAATCAAGAATTTCCCTATCTTTTTTACCAAAAGTATCCAACAGTCTATGTCTTACTTGATCATTAGCCATTGAGAGGTCAAAGAGATATCTTCCGTCAACAGAAAAAGAATAAGTATTCATTTGATCTTGATCCTTGTGGAGCGAAAAAGACGCTATACTGGATCTGCACATACTTACTGACAATATCCATAAATGGCTTGTTTTTGGTAATCGACGAAGATTACCATATTGATATTCGGGCGCATGGTAAACATCAGTACTCCAGTGCATTTCCCCGTCTGATTCGGAATAAATATGCTTTTGTACTTTTTCTTTAAAATGCAAAGTGGACGTTCCGGCACGAATCTCCGCAATTACTTGTTCGGATTCTACATACTGATCATTTTGCACTAGAATCAAGCTTTTTGAGGGAATATTCACACTATATAGAATATCCTGACTCTGAATAGTTACATGCAAGTCTATATAACATAGAAAAGCAGGCTGCCCATGACGGGTACGTGTGGGGTGAACCAAATCTTCATTGAATTGGATTTTTCCATTCGAAGGGGATCGTACAAGGTCGGCAGTACCCCCTGTGAATACTCCGCCAGTATGAAAAGTTCTTAATGTTAGTTGAGTCCCTGGCTCCCCAATTGATTGACCTGCAATAATACCTACGGCTTCCCCCAATTCGACCAGATCGCCATGAGTGGGACTCCGACCATAACATAATTGACAGATCCAAGATGTGCTCCGGCAAGTAAAGGGGGTTCTAATATATATTGGTTGTGCTCGAAATGGTTGTGCTCGAAAGGCAGTTATGAATCGATTGACTAATCCAATTCCAATATCTTGATTTCGAGCGGCAATGCATCGTGAACCAATATATATATCGTCTGCTAATACACGACCAATTAGTGTTTGGACAAAAAGTTTTTCCGTCATCCCATTTTGAGGACTCAAAGAAATACCTTGGATAGTACCACAATCTCTTCTACGCACAATAATATGTTGAACTACTTCAACAAGTCTACGTGTAAGATATCCAGCATCCGCTGTTCGTACAGCAGTATCTACAACCCCTTTGCGGGCTCCGTAGCAGGAAATTATATATTCTGTCAAAGAAAGTCCCTCGCGTAAATTGCTTTGAATAGGTAAATCAATCATTTGTCCTTGAGGATCCGCCATTAATCCTCTCATACCTACTAATTGGTGTACCTGAGATGCATTTCCTCTGGCTCCTGAAAAAGACATTAGATAGACTGGATTAGAAGGATCCGTTATCCGAAAATTCGAATTCATTTCTTGTTTCAAATATTCACTTGTAGCATACCATATCTCAACGGATTGGCGTAATTTTTCTACCGCGTGTACAGCCCCATAATAATAGTGTTTCTCCAAAAGAAAACTCTGTTGTTCCGCGTCTTGCACTAACCATCCCTTAGATGGTATTGTTAAAAGATCCTCGATTCCTAATGAAATCGATGTAGTAGTGGCTTGATGAAAGCCCAGAGTCTTTATTTGATCCAGTATATGGGATGTATATCCCATTCCGAAATGATCTATTAATCTGCTAATAAGTCGTTTCATAGCAGTTCCGTCTATCTCTTTATTATGAAAGACCAGATTGGCCCGTTCCGCCATACATAAGTACCCCCTTTTTCGGCTGAGTAGGATTCGACAATTGCTGAGTAGGATTCGACAATGGGCCTGAGTCAGTGATTCGAAAATTTAATTAACTTCCTTTCCTTAATCTCAATCTGGATTCGCGCGGCAAAAATGATGATACTAGCGAAATCGGAATGCCCCCCGAAAGGGAGGGGCATCGCCGAATCTAACTTCCTTGTTTAGATAGTGTATGAATAGGCCTGACTAAATCCTTGTATGGCTTCCTCTATTTCTCTATAAAAAGAAATATGACCAAGAGTGCTTCGAATGTATATAGAACGGATTTCTTTTTTTCTATTTCCCACTATTAGATAGTGGGCATAAATCTCATGATAAGTCCCCAAAGATTCATATTGAACTTCAATCGGAACTTCTCTTGACCCAATGACGCGTTGATCTAGTTTCCATCGGAGCCACAAGGGACTGTCTAAACTGATTCGTTTCTGTCTATAAGCTCCCAGTGCATCATAGGAATTAGAAAAATGGGGTTCTTTATCTTTTGTATACTTATAATTATTATTATTGTAATTTACTTTTTGATTTGGATAGTTTGCGCAACTATTATATCTATTTGCACAAATACCCCGACGGTTTCCAATCGTTAATACATAAAGTCCGATAAGCATGTCTTGGGTCGGTACGCAAATAGGATCCCCAATAGCGGGAGATAGGAGATTCATATGAGAAAACATAAGTAAACGGGCTTCCGCCTGAGCTTCCAAGGATAAAGGTAGATGAACAGCCATTTGATCCCCATCAAAGTCCGCATTGAAACCCTTACACACTAATGGGTGTAAACAAATAGTACGCCCCTCCACTAAAGTAGGTTGGAAGGCCTGTATGCCTAATCTATGCAGGGTAGGTGCTCTATTCAACAGTACAGGATGTCCCCGCATAACTTCTTGAAGTATTTCCCATACAATGGGTTCCTTTTCCCAAATTTTCCTTTTAGCAATCCTGACATTAGAAGTAGCGCGTTTCGTGATTAAATCGCGAATTACAAATAGCTGAAAAAGCTTTATTGCTATCTCTAGAGGTAATCCACATTGATGTAATGAAAGCGAAGGACCCACAACAATGACAGAACGCCCCGAGTAATCGACCCGTTTTCCAAGCAGAGTCTCGCGAAACCTTCCCTCTTTACCTTCAATTACATCTGAAAGTGATTTGTATACTTTATTGTGACCATCCCTCGTTGGTTGCCCGCGGGACCCACTATCAAGAAGTGTATCCACGGCTTCTTGTACCAATTTTTCCTGGCACATTACTAAATCTGCTGGCGCTAATTCACTTCTTTTTAATAGATAGGCAAGGTTGTTGTTCCGACGAATAACTCTCTTATAAAGTTCATTAATATCCGAAGTCACTACTTTATCCCCAGACCTATAAACAATGGGTCTCAATTCGGGAGGAAGAACTGGTAATAAGCACAAAACCATCCATTCTGGTTCTACATTTGTTTGAATAAAATGTTTCGCCAATTGCATGCGTCTAATCAAAAAAACTTTTCTTATTCGTCTTTTTCTATCTTCCCATTCATCTCCACTATACCCCTCGTCTTCTAATTCCTTCCATTCGACCAAGGAATTCTCTATAATAATTCGCAAATCCAAATCTGCTAATTGTTCTCTAATAGCACCTGCTCCTGTCGCAATTTCCCGATTTCGAAATGTTGCAAAGCCTGGGGTAGAAAAAAAGGGAGAAATGCTGTGGTTACAGGATGCAATTTCATCTTCGAATAAACCTCGTAATCGTAAGAAAGTAGGTTTTTTAGCGCTGGGCCTAGCAAAAGAGAAATCGCCGTATACTAGGCCCTCCAATTTCTTAAGGGGTTTATCTAAAAGGTTCGCGATATAACTAGGAAGACCTTTCAAATACCACACATGAGTCGCGGGACATGCGAGTTTGATGTATCCCATTTGATATCTTCGTATCCGAGAATCAACAAATTCTACCCCGCATTTTTGGCAAAATCTTTCCTCTTCGTTTTCAGCTCCGCTCGCTCGAGAATTTCCACAAGCACAAATTCCGCTTTTTATGGGTCCAAAGATTCTTTCGCAAAACAATCCATCTTTTTCTGGTTTATCGGTTTTATAATGAAAAGTAGAGGGCCTTGTGACTTCGCCAACGACTTCCCCATTAGGTAGGTTTTTGTTAGCCCAAGCCTTTATTTGTTGAGGGGAAACGAGTCCAATTTGAAGTTGTTGATGTTTATATTGGTCAATCATAAATAAGAAAAGAATTTATATTTATTCCGATCAAACTTCCTCCCTATTAACCTGGAAGTTCTTCTCAGATACAAGGAAATGATTCAGTTCTAGAGCCAAAGATCGTAGTTCTCGAACGAGCACTCGAAAAGATTCTGGAGGATACTCGTGATTAGGTACTCTTTTTCCCCAGATCGTAGCATTAAGTATTTCTTGGCGAGCTATAAGATGATCAGATTTATAAGTAAGTATCTCTTGTAAAATATGAGCAACACCAAATCCTTCTAAAGCCCAAACTTCCATTTCTCCTACTCGTTGTCCCCCTTGCTTGGCTCTTCCTCTAACGGGTTGTTGTGTAACAAGTGAGTAGGGCCCAGTAGAACGTCCATGGATTTTCTCATCAACTTGATGAATTAATTTTAAGATATAGGACTTCCCTATTAGAACAGGTTGTTCGAAGGGGTCTCCTGTTCTTCCATCAAATATTCTGCTTTTTCCCGGGTACTCGGGTTCAAATACCCATGGATTTTTTGTTTGTTTACTGGCTTCATATAATTCTGAAAACACAAGTTTTCTTGAAGCCTCTTGCTCATATCTCTCATCAAAGGGTGCTATTCTATAATGTTTCTTTAGCAGATCCCCGGCTAATCCGAGCGAGCTTTCAAATATTTGTCCCACATTCATTCGTGAGGGTACTCCTAAGGGATTGAAGACCATATCAACAGGTGTTCCATCTTGCAAATAGGGCATATCTTGCCTGGGCAAAATTTTGGAAATGATCCCCTTATTCCCGTGTCTTCCGGCTACTTTATCCCCAACTTTGATTTCGCGTTTCTGTAAAATATATACACGAACCATTATGTCTAGGGGGTCCCTCTGGATCCATTTCACATCGATAACGCGCCCTCTTCCACCTATAGGTAGTTTGAGAGAAGTTTCTTTTGAAGTGGATACCTCAAGGCCAAATATGGCCCGTAATAACCCAGCTTCCGCGATATACGACGATTCGCTCGCTATCTGAGGCGTTAATTTACCTACTAAAATATCGCCAGTTTCTACCCAGGATCCCAACCTAACAACTCCATTTCTGTCCAAATTGCGGAGTAAATGTTCTTCTAGATGTGGTATTTCTTTAGTAATTTTTTCAGCGGAGCCTTGGCTTGTCGTATCCGTCTGAATTTCATATTTTCGGATGTGAAAAGAAGTATAAATATCCTCATATACCAAACGTTCGCTAATTAGTACTGCGTCTTCAAAATTGTAACCTTCCCATGGCATATAAGCTACTAATACGTTTTTTCCTAAAGCAAGTTCCCCACCAACTGTAGCAGCTCCCTCCGCTAAAATTTGTCCTTTTTTAATGGATTTACCCCGCAGAACCCGAGGTTTTTGGTGCATACAAGTATTTTTGTTAGAGCGCCGATGGGTAACTAAAGGAATACTTATAGTCTTCCCACTACTTGATAAAAGGATCTTGTGACTATCAGTAGAAATGATCTTTCCCTCGCGTTCGGCTATAACGGAAACCCTCGAATCTAGAGCTGTTTGGCGTTCCAATCCAGTTCCAACAATGCACTTCTCGGACCGAGAAAGCGGAACTGCTTGGCGCTGCATATTAGAACTCATTAAAGCCCGATTCGCATCATTATGCTCAATAAAAGGAATGAGAGAACCTCCAATAGAAAAATATTGGAAAGGAAAAATACTTCTAACATGAATCTGTTCCCATGCAATAGTCAGGAATTCTTGACGGTATCTAGCTGGAACAACCTGTTCTTCCTGAATACCCTGATTCAAGGACAAAGAATTTCCTGCTGCTATCATATAATATTCATCTCTATTTGGTGATAAATAAACCACCTGTCTCTCTTTTTTTTCTTTTGCTTTCTCAGATATTTCATAAAAGGGACTCTCTATGGACCCCCACCAGTGGTCAATTCTCGCATGAATAGCTAAGGATCCAGTAAGTCCAACATTGATTCCTTCGGACGTGTCAATTGGACAAATACGCCCATAGTGACTCGGATGAATATCTCGGCTCCGAAAACTTGCAGTTCTCCCCGTCAATCCTCCAGGACCCAAACAACTCACTTTTCGCCCATGAACAGTTTGTGTCAATGGATTGGTTTGATCAAAAACTTGAGATAAGGGGTATGTGCCAAAAAAGGTCTCATAAGTAGTTATTAATAAAATCGAAGTTGAAGTTGGAGTTACCAAAGTTTGTGGAGTCGGTTTCGATTGACGTATGAATACTCTACGGATAGTTTTTTGAACCGCATGTTGTAAACGACCAAGAGCCAGTCCGAATTGATCTTGTAACAGATCCGCAACCGAACGAATACGTTTATTTTTCAAGTGATTCATATCGTCATCGTCAAGTATACCCGTTCCAAATTTCATTCCAATCAAATGATCCGTAGCGGCCAATACATCTCGTGGTAACAAGAATGTATTGTTCTGAGGTATATCAAGATTCAGTCTCCGATTCATATTTCGTCGACCAATCCTTCCTAATTCACATTTTTGTTGAAAAAATTTCTTTTGTAATTCCTCACATAAGGACTCCGAAAATACCAGGTCCCCACCTACACAAGCAAATTGTTGATAAAACTCCAAAATAGCTTTTTCTTTTGACTCAATCCTCTTCTTCTCCTTAGCATTCGGGAAAGATAAGAAAATTTCAGGGTAGGAAACATTATCTAGAATTTCTTTTAGATTCGAACCCATAGCTGATGATAGAACTAGAATAGATATCTTTTGTTTTCTACTCACGCGAGCCCATATCCTTTCTTTTTTATCAATTGCTAATTCCGATCTTCCTCCCCAATCTGATATTATAGTCCCAGTGTAGATAGAAATTCCCTTATGGTCTAATTCCGAGCGGTAGTAAATACCAGGACTTAGCAATATTTGATTGATCACAATTCGGTATATTCCATTTATTATAAAGGTTCCTAAGGAATTCATTATAGGAATGTTTCCAATAGAAATGGTTTGCTTTTGCACATCGAAACCAAAAATTAATCTCGCAGATACATATAATTCGGAAGAATAGGTGAGTGATTCATACACAGCATCCCTTTCTTTTATCGAGGGTTCTAGCAATTGATATCCTTTCGCAAATAATTGAAATGCAATTTCGTGATCTGGATCTTTAATTGTTGGAAACTTCTCAAGTTCTTCTGCCAAGCCTTGATTAATGAACCTACAAAATCCCTCGAATTGGATCTGACTAAATCCGGGTATTGTGGACATTCCCTCATTTCCATTCCGGAGCATCTTAATCTTAAGTTTCCTGTTTATCGAAGAAAAATTCCATTATCAGCTCACTCTTCATCAATCCCTATGGATCGATCTAGCAATTATGGAATCCATATTCTGTTTACTGAATCACATGAAATTCTAGGGAACTCCACATACATATTTCATATATGTATTTCATACATATGAATAGAGACAATTTCGACGAAAGTTCGAATTTGCCAGGGGTACAAATCGAATGAAAATGAATTGATAAAACATTCCTAGAAAAAAATTCTGCCACTTACACTTTATGATACTAATCAGATTGGATGGCAAAGATTTCTCATTTTATCTCCTTTCTATGAATGGGATAAAGCCATAATATAATAATTTATAAGCACTAGAAAATTTGACTTTAGTTCGATTTAGAATAGCACGCTTAGTTTAATTTCAAAAAAGAATAAGAATTTGAGGGTTCTTTTTTGTTTCGTAGTAGTAGAATTGCTAGAAAATATAGGATTTCATTGTAGAATCCTAAAATAAAGTAAGTCCTTTTTTTAAGTACATGCCAATCTAGTTATCCACCTCTCCACATATCCCTGCTTTTATCGTAATTTCACTTGGGTGGGCCAAGATGGTCAGGTCATACTCTATATCAGACCAAATTTCTTTTTTTTATTCAAGATATTTAATGCAATGAAAAATTAAAGCACGATTCCCCATAGAGATATGTACATAAGGGGGATCCATGGATAATAATGCTGTTATGGATAATAATGCTGTTCGGACCTGTAGTTTACCTATACACGGATTAGGCATAAATCCATTCTATTTTATTATGCCATTAAAAGGAAGGGGGGAGAGAATACCGATTTAAGAGTCGTTCACTACTGCAATTCAAAAAAAAAAATAGAATTCTAGTTAATGGTTCCAATTTGTTCTGAATTTTGCAGCCTGTGACTGGAAATCCACTTTTTCTCTTTTTTCATCTCAATAGAAAGAAAAGGGAAGTTTTCTAGTGTTAGCAATGTTTGTTTTAAGATAGAATCCATCGAGGAGAATAATCGAAACTGGATTCAAAAAAAGCAGGAATAGATTTTTTGAAAAAGATTGGAAAAAAGTAAGTAGAATTAGATTCAAGATAAAAGAAAGGAGGTTTTAGTAAGAAAACCTGGATGAATACTTGCTCTTTTCTCTATTTTAGATCGGATTTTTTGGCGGCATGGCCAAGCGGTAAGGCAGGGGACTGCAAATCCTTTATCCCCAGTTCAAATCTGGGTGCCGCCTGATCAATAAAATACTTAGGCTTATAGTACTGATCGAACTCAACAAATTCGTACCCTGCATAAGTTGGGGCAAGAGAGTAACTAGGCCTGGCGATACTGGATTTTGAGAATCCATAGTTCTATCCTCAAACTAGGGTTTGTTTTGTCGGTAGTGGCCCAAACGGCTACCAATAAGGATGAGGTTGCGTTTCCTTATTCTTTTATTAATTTTAATTGATTCTTAATTGATTCGATTCGAGAATTAAAAATTACAAGGCTAAGATGTCAGAAATCTTGATATCCAAAGGGCCCCTAAGGGGCATTCTTTTTTTTTCAATCTAAGATTGAAGAAGGGACTCCACGAAGGAATATCAAGACTTCCTAATTATCATACATTTTATTTATCATACATCTTATGCTACCTACATACACTAAAGTAAGGGCTACTGATTCTGTCGAGAATCAGATTGAATAGGCTGATCAAAAATCAATTTCGGAGTTGTGGATAAAGTCTCCTCATTCTTTCATAGAATGATAGAAGGGCTGTAGGGTTTAGGTTAAAAATAAACATAGGCAAGGTAGGTATCCAATAAATATTTATCTATCCTAATTTTATGGTATATTCTGACGTCCTTTGCTTATAAAAAAAGGGTAACAAAAGGAAGAAAAAATCTTCCTATTCCCGCGTCTTCTATTCAGGACATCATCCCCGTACTCTTTTTTAAGGAAAAGGGCTATGTATCGTATTTATACTTAATGCTCTCCAATTCTACCAGAAATCCTATAAGAATTTGTTAGGAGTAAATTCCTTGAACTGATTCATCCATAGCGTTAGGGCAGAATCCCTTTTTGACTCTGTACCCTTGATTCCACTATGATTATTGATCAATAGTAGAATAATTCCTTCATAGAAATAGGAGACATAATTTACATGGATATAGTAAGTCTCGCTTGGGCTGCTTTAATGGTAGTCTTTACATTTTCTCTTTCACTAGTAGTATGGGGGAGGAGTGGACTCTAGGGATACTACTAATTGATTGAGTAGTCGAATTGTTGTATCAACTTTTTTCTTTAATTGATCGTTTTGCATTAATCATTTTGCCAAACTTTATTCTTTCTCTCTTTCTTTAGTTTTGTTTCACTCCTGTACCTGTAAGAAACTCTTGTAAGAAAGAGTCGTTCTATTCTACTATATAGAAATAGAAAGAGCGATTACAGCAATTCAAAATTTCTACTAGAAGTGACGAATGGTTAAAAAAGTTCTATACATAAGAAAATTAGACTTTCTTCCACGGAGCTATTCACAACATATCGCACACTTTCCATTTGTTTTATATTCTTTTCTTATTCTTAGAATAATTTTTATGCTCTTTTGAAGCATCTCGCCGCATGTTTAAGCATGAAAGATTCGCTGGTTTTTTCCTTTTACTTTTTTCTTTTACTTTTTACTATAGTCTATTCTCATATTATTTTTCTCTCCCTCCATGGATTCTTTCGTGAAGAATTGTCTTCGATTTTTTTATTTTGACTTGATTGAAATTAAGTGGATGCAGTGAAAAAAGAAATTGAATTAGACTACTATTTCAATCTACTAATCTATTCTATGTAGATTCAAGATAATATAATAGAAAGACTCTAAAGTGTCGTAGAAAAAACTATATGTAGTTCTTTCTACCACACTTTATGATTCCAACCAGATCCTTTCATTTAAGACTTGGATTTTTATTTTATTTAATCCCTTTTTCATTTCTTCAATGATTAATTGGAATTCCAATTAATCATTTTGGCTGACTGTTTTTACATAAATAATAAGTAAAAAGGCAGTAGGAACTAGAATAAACAGTGCAGTAGCAATAAATGCGAGAATATTGACTTCCATAACCTCTTTATTTTTTTCACAATAACTCGGGATGTAATCCCATGGAGAGGAAAAAGGGGTATCCTGTAAATTCAAGGGGAGGACTTGCATTCTGATAATACTGAATCAATTCAATATTATGAATATCGGATCTATCAAATCAATTCATGGTTGAGAGTGGAATAGTATAACATAGGAAGATCCACTTTTTCTTTTCTATATCTATAACCCACGATCTTTCTTATCTTATCCAATTTCCCTTCCTTTTTCTTATAGTTATACATACAATTATGTATGTATGTATTATATGACCGACTTTCTATGGGTCACATAGACATCCAAATAAGCAGTAGAAGTAGAAGTGAGATGGAGAAAAGAGGGCTTAAATAAAAAAAAATCGAATATTTTAATTAATTTAGGAAAAAGGGCGTTTGCTTTGCTTGGTTTTTCTTTTATTTTATTAAGTTACTATCAATATCCACTTTTGGGGTCTAAAGATGAGAACAGATCCATAAAATAAGGAGTCCGCAAATGGAATGAAAATGAGATAGATTCTTTCCAATTAGTCATTGAACATACACAAACAAAGTTGGAACTACAAAATGGAGGGGGCCTGGTTTAATCCAAAAAGTAAAGTACTAATTATATTCAATTAAATTCACTGTCTATGTCTAAGAAAAAACGAATACGATTTATGTATGGATTTCGGTAAAATACCGGTACTCTATTCCATAAGAGTCGAATAGGAAGTTAAGATGAGGATGGTATCATCATAAGGATAGAGTAATATCCTAAATTATACTAATCCAAGTATGATATGTATGTCTTTCCTTATCAACCGGGAGTAGTGAAAAAAAAAAATTCCTATAGGCCTCCCCTCCCTCTTTAATGAGAAATGCGAAATAAAAAAAGTGAAATAAGGGTGCCCCATAGGTATTTGATCTTCTCTCCTGCCCCCCCTTTTTCATGGAAAAAGGAAAGATGAATTTCTCCATTCATTGAACCCTAGTTCGGGACTGACGGGGCTCGAACCCGCAGCTTCCGCCTTGACAGGGCGGTGCTCTGACCAATTGAACTACAATCCCCGCGGGGTGTATGGCATACCTATTCTTAAATAGAACCATAAGAAGATTCGATTCGCCTGTCGTACTCTAAGAAATAGACGAATCATATACTACATACCCACATATCATATGTGGGTATAGTGAGAGTGACATAACTAGTATGTCGCGATTTTTTATCGCTAAAAATGGATGATAATCCACCTTTCATTTCAATAAGAAAAACTCTTTTGTTTGTAAAAAAGGAATGAGAGAGATATGGATTAGAAAGAAATTTCCCCCTTTCGCTTTATCCTTTATTTCTATGGATCAGACATTTTATTTTATGGAAGAAAAACAAATGGATTTAGTTCATATTCACGAAGCCCTAGATTTTTGGGCCGAGCTGGATTTGAACCAGCGTAGACATATCGTCAACGAATTTACAGTCCGTCCCCATTAACCGCTCGGGCATCGACCCAGGAAGAATTTATTCTAGGGTTTTTTAGAATCTATGATTAACCTCCTTTCATAATACTCCCTACCCCCAGGGGAAGTCGAATCCCCGCTGCCTCCTTGAAAGAGAGATGTCCTGAACCACTAGACGATAGGGGCATCACTTCACTAGACGATAGGGCCATATACAACCGCTCGTCATTATACTATAATGATAGTATGAGCAGTTTTTTGGAATTGTCAATATACTCGAAGAGTATAACTAGATCCAAAGCAAAGAGTCTTTCCTACTTTTCTGTTATGCTTTCATAGGATTTTTTTTAGTTGATGGTTAGGTTAATTCACGGATCATTCCCTACTTTTTAGGGAAATTCATTTAAAGGGTATAGAATAAGAATAGATTAATAAAAGGGATTCTAGATTAGTTCAGTACAGGTAGTGATTTGATTGATCTAACAGGAAAAAGAGTCCAATTTGATTTCTTTTTTGTAATTTCCACCCCGTGCTTCGTTTAGCGTTCAGACCAAAAATGCATGCATCCCACACTAAGCCATAAAATTCAAGAAAAAATAGAGAAATTTTCAAAAACAAAGAAAAAAAAGTGAATAAATAATAAATTTAGTAGAAAAGTACTTTATCGGATTCGAACCGATGACTTACGTCTTACCATGGCATTACTCTACCACCAAATAAAAAGCCCTTTATCGGATTTGAACCGATGACTTATGCCTTACCATGGCATTACTCTACCACTGAGTTAAAAGGGCTTTTTATTCAATTCAAAAATTAGCCACTTTGATTTCTCATTATGAGTCTACTGCATAATGTACATAATATATGTATATATAGAGATATATGTAGAGATTATATATGTATATATCGAGATATAGAAGTTTATTCATGGCGAGGTTCAAAATCTTGAGAGTTCAAAATCTTGAGAAAATCAAGAAAAATAAGAAAATCTTTCATATTCTCTCTTATCACTTGCACAAAGTAGAGGTTTTTTTCTTTTTTTATATAAAAAAATACATATAATAAAATACGTGAAGAGAGAGTTGACACAATAAAAAATTATTATTAGTATCCGATATACTTGAAGAGGGTAAGTTCATAGGTATGTAAACATGATCTCGGACGACTCACCAAACCAAAGCCCAGAAGTTCTATTTTTTAGAAGAGGAGAACAAATATGTATCAATTGTTGAATCGGATACAACAATGGGCAAAAAAAAAAAGGCCAAAGGGGCAATAAGAGCTGCTGTTAAAAAAACGGTAGACTTTGTTTTTTTTTTATCTTTAGGCTATTGACTTTTCACGTGCTCAGAACGTTCTGCAGAATTAGGGACTTTTTTCTTCTATTGGCTGATCTTATGATGAGAACTTTCTCCATTTATGTTTTATTTCTTCTAATTCTAATTGGGTAGGGTATAAAGGAATTCGCGCTCTTCATATACCCATATGGTTGGGTATTAATTTTCAGTGATATACTTCTTGTCTGTTTTGGTGAGAAATTGAAACTATTTTTAACAGGCATCTCTTAGAAAAACCTTCGAGTTCAAAACTTTTCAATTTTTCTTAAAAAGTTTTGGACGGATTTGTTGAAGCGATTTTTAACAGGTACCCCTTCCAAGGAAGGGGGGTACTTGAATATTCTCAAGGGATTCTGGTTGGTGCATTTTGAACAAACTATGTTGGAGTTTTAGCAACAATTTGCTTGTAAAAAGTGGGCAGTCGAATTTATACTGCAGAGTATAAAAATTATTCTACTGCCTGCCCAACAAAAAATAATAAACCATACCCTACATACCTAACTCCTCCTGGCTATGGGTTTTCTGTTTCCGAAGATTAGGAAAAAAGGAGGATTCTGGAACCCTAAAGGTTCGATGGTATATGGATATGGAAAATATAAGATTCCCGATCCTAGCGGGAAAAGGAAGGGAACAGATACCCAATATGATTCTTGGGAGGAACATTTGGTAATGGTCTTGGTCCTCTATGCTCTTTTTTATGTGTTCTTAGTTCTATTCATCTTCTTTGATTCTTTTAAACAAGAATCTAATAAACTAGAATTGAGTGGAAAAGAGGAGAAGAAATTGGTAAATGGAGAGGATCGACTAACCAGAGACATTTAGGATCTTCTTTACATCAGGTAAATCCGTCGGGTCCTGTCCGCTTCTCCGTTTAAGTTACGACTCTTTGTTTCTTGCTTCTCTCAAGCCATAGGGAAAGTCTATGATGAATTTTTAAAATGCATCTCACTCTTTCTCTAGGGCTCGGACTTCATGATAAGTGGGGGAAGAAAGAAAACATCTTCCCCAATTTCTTTGTTCAGAATTGAACAAAAAAGAAAAGGAAGAAAGGGATTTATGGGGGCAGTGCTGCTCCCTATATCTCCTAGTGTATATTGTAGGAATAATCAAACTATTCCTTAGAGCAGTCTGGCACACTTACGTCCTCGCAAAACAAATAATGATCATTGTAGTCGTAACCGTAGAATACGAACCTAATCGAAATGCATACATTTGTCTCATACACTATGGGGATGGTGAGAAGAGATATATTTTACATCCCAGAGGGGCTATCTAAACCCTAAAGCTAAAGTAAAGGCCCGCGATCGAAGTACCAACAGCTCACTGTCATGAACCTTCTCCATTTGATTCAATAAGGGGGAATTAGCCTCCTTCTCGAATGGCTACCCTTGACAAAGGGTAGCGTTGGTATCATAATCTACATGTAGCGGGTATAGTTTAGTGGTAAAAGTGTGATTCGTTCTATTAATAACTGAATTTGAAATGATATACTTAAGGCGTCCTTAAGTTTTTTATATTCCGATGAAAACTTTAGTTCTTATAAAGGATTTAATCCTTTTCCTCTCAATAGCATATTGAGGAAGAATATACATTCTCGCGATTTGTACCCAAAAACTAATTGAAATTGCATCCAAAATACAAATTGGATTATGAGTACAGAGTCGCGAAGCATAATTTTGCATTGGATTAAGTATTCCAATTTTTAAAATATGAGTAAAGGATCTATGGATGAAGATACAAAAAAGTTTATTTCCAATCGTAACTAAATCTTCTTTTGTTAAAAAAGGAAATGGAAGCCAAATAGCTAAAAAACGGTAGTTTTGGTTTACTAGAACCATCAGCATATTGTTTCAGCTCGGTGGAAACCTAATTCTTTTCCTCAGGATCTCTTGAATGAAATTAGGGAACGAAGTAAGTAGATTAGATAGATTTAGTAGAATTTCTATCTCCTACTCTATAGGGATCATCTAGAAAGCGGAGAGCTTTGGTTCCATTCAGATAGAAAAGCTGACATAGATGTTAAGTGGTGAGAATATCCATAAAGGAGCCGAATGAAATCAAAATTTCATGTTCGGTTTTGAATTAGAGACGTTAAAACTAATCAACCAACGTCGACTATAACCCCTAGCCTTCCAAGCTAACGATGCGGGTTCGATTCCCGCTACCCGCTCCATTCTGTATAAAAGGACTATTCTATTTGTCTAGACATGGTAGAGTCCTGTATTCAACCTTTTTCGTCCACCAGTTTCCGTCCCTCCAGAGCGGAGTAGAGCAGTTTGGTAGCTCACGAGGCTCATAACCTTGAGGTCACGGGTTCGATTCCCGTCTCCGCACTTAGCAGTCTGTATAAAAGGACTATTCTATTTGTATAGAGTAGAGGGCTGGGCGGTATCCAACCCTTTTTTATTCATTAGTTCCCGGCCCTAAAGGGCCAAATGGAGCAGTTTGCGAAGTCACTTGCCCCTACAAGAAGAACTCTCAAGGCTCCTTCCTACCCTGCAGAAAAGAAAAAAGAAATGAAAGAAAGGCACAGTCTACCTCCCTTCCCTTTAAAAGGAGTTTGCCAGTTGTTTGTCTCGGTGAATCCCCAATTTAGGGAGCCCTGTTGGCGAGTTCGATTCCCGCCTCCGGAGCCCCTTTTTTTGAGTGGGGTGCAAAAGAAGGGTAAGATAGTAAGGGATACGGTACTAGACTAACACCTACTTAATTTAATATAAGTAGTTAAGTAGTCAACTAGACTAAATTTTTTATCATAGTACCTTACTAAATTAAGCTGGCGAGCGGCGGGAATCGAACCCGTATCTTCTCCTTGGCAAGGAGATGTTTTACCATTGAACTACGCTCGCTACGGGATATATTTTATAGGGTATATCCGCCTGGGTCGACCGTCTATGTCTGGGTCGACCGTTTCATTTTCTATTATATTAGAGTTTTCTTTTTTTTAATTGTCTGTCAATCAATATTCTAATGGCAATGGAATTTCATAATAATGAAAGAGAAGAGGTAGCAATTCGGAACGCAAATTGCATTTTAATGCGTCTCACAATTCCAATTTTTTCGAAGAAATGGCCTTTTTATTTATTTTGTATCGGGCTACTAAATACTAAACAAATTTAAGAAATGAGAGAATTCAGAATAGCTACCAGAAAGACTAGTCCAATCCATAATGATGTACCGGAAAATACAACGTTTTTATTATTTGACCAACCATCAGGAGAAGCAAATACAAGGGGTACACTAATTACTAACACTGAGGAAGTCGCAATTAATGCAAAAACAGCTAATTGGAA